AGAAAGCGATAAAAATAGAAAATTTTTCATCATAGTAAAAGCAGGATCTTTCCTTCTAGGCTGGGGGGATAAAGATAAAATTGTTTTCTTACAAAAACTGTTAAAAAAATTCTATTCATGTTTGCAAAAACAATGTTCTCTTCTTTTTCTGATTATCTATTTATACTATACCGACCGGATTAAATCAATAAATTAGAAATTCTAATGAAGTGACTGAGCGAGGGGTCTATATTTTATGGTTAATAGATATCTTTAGATCATGATTCTATTTAGACTATGATTCCATATCAGAAGAATTATCAAATTGTTTTATAGGCCCGTTTTAGAGTTATCAACAAAAATCCTTATCCTATCTATATTCTATTAAAAATACAAATTGATAAACAATTTTTTTATAGTTGATTGTATAGTGATACCCGTAAATACACAACACAAAAAAATGGGCGGTTATTCTATTTTCATCATACAATGATTCTTTTTCTTCTTTGGATCATAATTCAATTTATTCTAAGCCGTAACTTCAATCAAATAAGAAGAGTTTCTTTCGTTGGTAGATTATTCCAGTAAGATGGAATCGAATCCGGTTCCCATATTTATTTCTTAGTTCTTATCAATTCTTGTAATGTAAAAAAGAACAATTTGAATATTGAATTTTTTAATATTGAATAGACGGACCATATCTTTTTTATTTTTTTTATAATGAATATGTTTTTATGTTATTTCGTACTGTAGAATTCTTTTCCTTGTGGGATCATTTTCCCGCGAGAAGTAATGAGAACAATGATAGAATGGATTGCTACCTATGTCTAGATCGCGGATAAACGGAAATTTTATTGATAAAACCTTTTCAATTGTAGCCAATATCTTATTACGAATAATTCCGACAACTTCAGGAGAAAAAGAGGCATTTACCTATTACAGAGATGGTGCGATTTGATTTTTTTTAATACTCTCAGTCTTACGAGAAATAGACATGATTCGTGATGGGTAAAAAAAGAAAAAAATCTACGCTTGTTGAAGGTAAAGTTTGGAAATAGAACAATTCCTTCTGTCGTGTATCCTCGATTAATGCAGCCTCAGATGCTATGTTTCAATTCTCGATTCTAGTATTGAGCGAAAGGTTATACCTATGGTTCGCTATTACAGGTCAATCCTAGTCCACTAATACCAATAGGCAGCAGAGGGGAAGAAGCACTACACCTAGGAATCAACAACACTAAAACTTTGTTATAAATTATCCCTTTCTTTAGTAGGCTTGGGACTAAAAGAATGGTTGGGACAACAAACATCCATCTCGTTTGTCTTTTGGATACCCGTATAACCATCGAAGGCTGTTGAAGTGACTAATTTCTGGAAATTGGGAAGCGTTGAGAACAAAGAAATTGTTGGAGTTATCATTTCTCTCTAGTACCAATACGTTTGATGTTAAGAAAAGATCTCTTGCAGTAAGGTTGGCTAGAGATTTCTTGTAAAAACACTAGCCCTACTCAGTTCATAATGAGAAGATTTTCATCTTCTTTATCATTTTATCATTATGCACATAAGGGAGGAGCCGTATGAGATGAAAATCTCATGTACGGTTCTGTAACGGAGATTCTTTGAATTGAATGACGACCGTAACGGATGTCAGCGCAATCCGAAGGAAATTATGCGGAAGCTTTACAGAATTATTATGAAGCTATGCGACTAGAAATTGATCCCTATGACCGAAGTTATATACTCTATAACATAGGACTTATCCACACAAGTAACGGAGAACACACGAAAGCTTTGGAATATTATTTTCGAGCGCTCGAACGAAACCCATTCTTACCACAAGCTTTTAATAATATGGCCGTGATCTGTCATTACGTGCGACTATCTCCACTATAGAAAGAAAAAAGTAAAGAAAGATCAAATTCGCTAGTAAATACTAGAAAAAAGGGCTTTCTACATATGCATCGTCTAAAACAACGATTTTTATTAGCTGTAGAAAAGAAAGAAACTTCATAGAAGTTGAAATATGAATAAATATATATGCCTAGCTATTTTAGTCTATGGGTAAAGGATCTAATTGATAGAGTAAGCACCGTAAAGATCAATTAGCGAGGTTTTGGCCGATACAATAAGAACTGCTTAGTTATGTCATGATGTGAGACAAACGTTAGGAATCCACTTATGTAATAGAGTCGATCCACTAAATTGAGCAGCGGTGTAGGATCAGATCCCAAAGATAGTAAGTCTTTCCTTTCGAAAGTCTTTTTCAAAAATTCTATATAATATCAATTTCTATATGATATGAAACTGAGATAGTTACCTTTCAGAAAATTCTAATGATAGGCGAAATGTCTATGTTTTATTCTTCTGAAGGCGGGAGAAAAGATAAAACTAAAATAAACCGGATTTTTAATCCAAACTTAAGATTTAAGTTTGAAACTCATTTTATTAACTTCTTTTTGTTAACCCGAAAAAATGGGATAGATCTACGAGAAATCTTATTCAGTTAGATATGGTAGATTCA